ATTTCTTTTTTCATTTAAGTAGTGGATCTCATCAAAGGAAAATGACCCAATTAGTAAATGATTGCTTTTGCCAAAAATACCTATGTTTTTTCGAAATGTAATGACTAAAAGAGCTACTGATAATAACGATCCACATAAAAGAGCTGCATAGCTCAATAACATCATACTTACGTGCATCATTAACCACTGGGATTGTAGAGCAGGCACTAATATTGCGGATTGATGCATTTCAGTTGAAAGACCCGAAGTGGCAAAGCCTTGGGTAAAAATAGCGCTTGGCGCGGTTATTGCGCTTAAATCATTTTTATGGTTCCCTATTTTAGGAACCATATGAATAATGGAGAAACTCCACGAAAGGAACATTAATGATTCATATAAATCACTTAACGGGAAATGCCTCGAATAAATCCAACGAGTAACTAATAATCCTGTTATACAGAAAAAAGTGGCTATCATGCCTTTTTCTGACGGATCACATAGTCCTACGATTTCATGGACTAATAAAGTCACCAAATAAATCGTAATGACAATTGAAATGATCGAAAAAGAGATGTGAGTGAATATATGTTCTAAAGTCGCAAATATCATAAAAAAAAATCATTAAAAAAAAAGAGGGGTCCCTCAATTACGGAATGTAAATTCCGAATTAAATTCATTATAGGATCTAATGTGTCCTTTTTAGAGGATGCCGCCACTCGGACTCGAACCGAGATGCTCTAGCACTGCTTCCTAAGAGCAGCGTGTCTACCGATTTCACCATGGCGGCTTGATCGAAATAATAATAGCCCATATGATGTTCAATCGTCGAGATTGAAAGATTCAATGCAATATATTTTAGGAAACGTTAGAATCGATGAATAAAGACTCGTTCAAATGAATATTTGAACTTCAATAATCCTTAGTATCCCGGTATGGTGTCATTTTTAACAACAGGCTTTCACGTAGTATAAGTTCTTCTGGAACAGTTGGAACTAGATGGTTATGTCCTCAGTTGAGGTCTAGAACTAAGAATTGTCCCTTTTTTTATATCATTTTTTGATGATTCATTTCTCATTTATCTGATTTCATGGATCGGAAATGAAAAAAGATTCATTTTTCACTGAACAAAAGAAAATAAATAGGATTTTTTATGTACCACAATTGGATAACTACATCCAAGGAATTTCTATAAATATTTAGATAGTTTGGTATCAAAACTGTATTAATGGTTGGGATCCTCATTGTATACATAATTCGTGTGAGGATTTACCGAACCAATTAGGTATTGGGCTGCACATAAAACAAAAGAGTTTCAATCTCTATTGGAATTCTACGCTATGTACTTTACTTATAAATAAAGTATATTCTATATAAAATAGATTGATCGATCCTACGGTCCAAACATAGGATCTATTTTGGATTAAGGAAGATTGACTTATTCTTCGTACATAAATATCGACCTAAAGGGGATCCGGGGAGTTTTTATTGATTGGGTCGAAACAAGAGGGAATCTATGTAGTGATTCGGAGAGTTACAAAGCAAAGTCTGAAAATATATATTTCAATCAATTAGTTTCAAGGATCCATTCATTTTTACTACTGTTGTTCATACTTGTTTCAGATCTTCCAAAAATCTTAATGATGTATAACTATTGGAGATACATAATCGAATAAACTTCTTCCTAAAAAAAAGATTTTTTTTGGGGGGGGGGGGGGGAAATAACAACCCCCATCTCGCGAATTATCAAAATCTACTATAATGAAAAGTGAAACCTTGTATTTTGTGTTTAACTATTTCTTTTTTGTTGTTGTTTTTCAAACAACAAAAAAGAAATAGTACCGTTCTTAGAACCCAATAGACAGAATAATTCTTATTCTACATACCACAACAGCCGGTTCAGTTCTATCTCATATAGATGAGTTCAAAACATTAGTTAATGTGAATTATTCATCTTATAAATCATCCAATTCATCGAGTCATGTCGATTCAGATTATTCCAAAGCTTTATTACTTGTTTTTTGTCGCACAAAAAAACTTTTTGAATGCCCGGTAGAAATAGATTTAGCTAAAGATAAAGCTTTTACCGCCGCCCAATATCCCTTTTTCTTCCAAATATTTCTACGAATACGCTTTTTTGAGATAGAAGTACGTTTCTTTGGAACCGCCATTTTAAAATAAAGAAGTTACTTTTATAGTTGGATGTGAAAGACATGTATTGTTCAAAATGGATCGTTCTTGCTATTCATTATCTATATTTATTCCATAGCGGATACTTCCTTCATAACATACAAAAATATAGATACGTGCGCATCACATAGAGTACACTAGGGATAAAAAAAAGAAATAGAAAAAAGAAAAACGATGTGATTTTCAAAGGAATTTTTTTTTTGTTCCACATCTCTATTACATACAATGCCCGAAGAAAGAAGAATTCGTACTAATTTGTACCTTCATATCTTCATTCCGATCTATGTCTATGAGGTCCGCTACCATAGAAATCGAACCGGTTGTTGTTGATAAGAATCAAAAAGGGTTCCAATTCATATCTCAATCTCAGTCTATTTATATCTCGTCGTCTTACATTGAATAAATCGAAAAGCTTAAGAATCCTTACCTAATTTAAGAAAATAATAATGTAAAATTTTTCTATTAATTGATCAAGCTCGAGGATAGAGTACTCATAATTTAAATGAAAATGAGATTGGTAGTTAATCTGTTAAACGATACATTACTTGATAAAGGTAATTTTAGTAATCTCTTATTTTAGTTCTATGCGAAGTGACGAGTATCATAGGATTTCCTATAAACATAAGTTTGTTTTATTGGAATAGAAGCCAATCAATCAGTTCTACAATGAATTAATTAATGACTCCGAATAAACTAACTAAAATAACTAGTATTTTATTGGGTCGAGTTATTGGCGGATTCTATGATCCATATCCCAATAGAGTACTTTTACTTTTTTTGGTGTCATTCCTTTTCCTTACTATTTACTATATGGATATCAATCGCCGTAATAGTGGAATGATTGAAAATCTCATATTCTTTCTTTATCTTAATAAATATCTTAGTTAATAACTAAATGGTCAGTTTTAACCAGTGACTTGGTCATTTGAACAATTGTAACTTCTTGATTTAAATTTCTTTTTATTCAATACGATATTTGGGAAAGAATCGGAATAATTAAGAATTCAAAATCCTATTTGAGTTCTTTTCTATCTTGATTTTTATTTATTTATTTGACTTCCGAAAGAGAGAAGAGCTGGTGAATCGGAAACAATTAATAAGAATCAAAAAAGTTTTATTTTCTTATGGAACATACATATCAATATGCATGGATCATACCTTTCGTTCCACTTCCAGTTACTATGTCAATAGGATGGGGACTTCTGCTTGTTCCGACTGCAACAAAAAATCTTCGTCGTATGTGGGCTTTTCCTAGTGTTTCATTGCTAAGTATAGTTATGGTTTTTTCGGCCGATCTGTCTATTCAGCAAATCAATGGCAGTTCTATCTATCAATTTCTATGTTCTTGGACCATCAATAATGATTTTTATTTAGAGTTCGGCCACTTGATCGACCCACTTACTTCTATTATGTCAATACTAATCACTACTGTTGGAATCATGGTTCTTATTTATAGTGACAATTATATGTCTCATGATCAAGGATATTTGAGATTTTTTGCTTATATGAGTTTTTCCAATACTTCTATGTTGGGATTAGTTACTAGTTCCAATTTGATACAAATTCATATTTTTTGGGAACTGGTGGGAATGTGTTCGTATCTATTAATAGGTTTTTGGTTCACACGACCAATTGCAGCCAATGCTTGTCAAAAAGCGTTTGTAACTAATCGTGTAGGGGATTTTGGTTTATTATTAGGAATCTTAGGTTTTTATTGGATAACAGGTAGTTTGGAATTTCGGGATTTGTTCGAAATCTTCAATAACTTGATCCATAATAATGGGGTCAATTCTTTATTTGCTACTCTGTGTGCCTCCCTATTATTCCTTGGTGCAGTTGCTAAATCCGCACAATTTCCCCTTCATGTATGGTTACCTGATGCCATGGAGGGGCCCACTCCTATTTCGGCTCTTATACATGCTGCTACTATGGTAGCAGCGGGAATTTTTCTTGTCGCTCGGCTTCTTCCCCTTTTCACAGCCATACCTTACATAATGAATCTCATTTCTTTGCTAGGTATAATAACGGTACTATTAGGAGCTACTTTAGCTCTTGCTCAAAAAGACATTAAGAGAAGTTTAGCCTATTCTACAATGTCTCAATTGGGTTATATTATGTTAGCTCCAGGGATAGGTTCTTATCGAGCTGCTTTATTCCATTTAATCACTCATGCCTATTCGAAAGCATTATTGTTTTTAGGATCCGGATCGATTATTCATTCAATGGAACCCATTGTTGGATATTCTCCAGATAAAAGTCAGAACATGGTTCTTATGGGTGGTTTAACCAAATATGTGCCAATTACAAAAACTACTTTTTTATTAGGTACACTTTCTCTTTGTGGTATTCCACCTCTTGCTTGTTTTTGGTCCAAAGATGAAATTCTTAATGATAGTTGGTTGTATTCACCGATTTTCGCGATAATAGCCTGTTCCACAGCAGGATTAACTGCATTTTATATGTTTCGGATGTATTTACTTACTTTTGAGGGGCATTTACACGTTCGGTTTCAAAATTACAGTGGCACTAAAAATAGCTCGTTCTCTTCAATATCTATATGGGGAAAAGAAGGACCGAAACCAGTTAACAAAAATGTACTTTTCTCAGTAATGAATAATAATAAAAAGGTTTCCCTTTTTTCGAAGAAGATATATCAAATTGATGGGAATATACGAAATCTGATGCGATCCTTTAGTACTCATTTTGACAATAAAGGCACTTCCATGTATCCCTGTGAATCGGACAATACTATGCTATTTCCTCTACTTGTATTGGTCCTATTTACTTTGTTTGTTGGGTCCATAGGAATTCCTTTCGATCAAGTAGGAATGGAT